ATTACCTTTTGGTTCTCCCCGACAACTACCTTCCTTTTTTGAACCTATTTGGAAACAACTTGAAAAAAGACTTATAAAAGTGAAAAAAAAACGTTTTCTAGCCCTAAAAATTATAAACGAAAGAGCAAAATGGTTTCGAAAAGTATCAAAAGAAAAAACAAGATGGGTTAGAAAAATAGTTCGATTTATAAAAAGAATAATGAAAGAACTTAAAAAAGCAAGTCTAATTCCATTATTTGGATTGAGGGAAGTATATGAATCGAATACAAAAAAAAAAAAATCACTAATAAGTAATCATATAAATCATGAATCGTCCATTCGAATTAGATCTGCGGATTGGACAAATTATTCACTGACAGAAAAAAAGATGAAAGATCTGGCTGATAAGACAAATACAATCAGAAATCAAATCGAAAAAATAACAAAAGAAAAAAAAAATATATTTATAACTACGTATATAAACATTAGTCCTAACGAAACAAATTGTGATGATAAAAGATTAGAATCACCAAAAAAGATTTGGCAGATATTAAAAAGAAGAAGTGCTCGACTAATGCGCAAATATCACTATTTTTTTTATTTGTTTATTGAAAGGATATACAAAGATATTTTTTTACGTATCATTAATATTCCCAGAATACATGTAAAAATTTTACTTCAATTAAAAAACAAAATAACGGATAATTCCAATGATGAAACAAATAAAAAAGGATTTTATATTGATAAAAATCAAAAAAATAAAATTTATTTTATTTCGACTATAAAAAAGTTTATTTCTAATATTAGAAATAAAAATTCGCAGATTTTTTGTGACCTTTCTTCGTTGTCACAGGCATATGTATTTTACAAATTATCACAAGCCCAAGTTATCAACAAGCATTACTTGAAATTTTTATTTCAATATCACGGAACAATTCCTTTTATTAAGGATAGAATAAAAAAAGATTTTTTTGGAACACACGGAATATTTTATTTCGAATCAAGGTATAATAAACTTAGCGGTTTTAAAATGAATGAATGGAAAAGCTGGTTAATGGGTAATGATCACTATAAATACAATTTATCTCAGACTAGATGGTCTAGATTAGTACCGCAAAATTGGCGGAATAGAATCAATCAAAATTTGATGGTTCAAAATAAAAACTCAACCAATTTTTATTCATATGAAAAAGACCAATTAATTCATTACAAGAAAGAAAACAATTATGCATATGCAGTAAATTCATTACCGAACCAAAAAGATAAATTTAAAAACTACAAATATGATCTTTTATCAAATAAATATCTGAATTATGAAGATAAGAAAGGTTCATATATTTATGGGTCGCCATTCCAAGTAAACCAGGCAAAAAGGATTTCCTATAATTACAATAATTATAATCCCGAACTTTTTTATTTGCCGAGAGATATAGATCTTGGAAACTATCTACGAGAAGATTCTATTATTGATAGGGATAAAAATCCGGATAGAAAATATTTTGATTGGAGAACTATTAATTTTTGTCTTAGAAAAAAGATCGATATTGAGGAATGGAGAAATAGAGATATCGGGGCCAGCGCCAACATTAATAAAAATACTAAGACTCGGACTAATTATTATCAAATAATTGATAAAATGGATAAAAAAAAAATGGATAAGAAAGTGTTTATGAATCCCCCGATTCATAAACAAATCTGCCCAACCAATCAAACAAAAACATTTTTGGACTGGATGGGAATGAATGAAGAAATCCTAAATTGTCCGATATCAAATCTAGAACTTTGGTTTTTACCAGAATTTGTGTCACTTTATAATACATATAAGATTCAACCGTGGATCATACCAATCAATTTACTTCTTTTTAAATTGAATATAAATAAAAACATTAGTCAAAATATCAACGCAAAGAAAAAAAAAGATAGATTATATAATCCAAAAAAATCTCTTGAATTAGAGAATCAAAATCACGAAGAAAAACAACAGCCAGTCCAAGGAGATCTTGGATCATATGCACAAAATAACAAAAATATTGGATCTGATCCATCGAAAAAAAAAAATGTTAAAGAAGATTATCGGGGATCATACATTCAAAAAAGCAAAAATAAAAATAAATCCATGATAGGAGCGGAACTAGATTTCTTCCTGAAAAGATATTTTCTTTTTCAATTGAAATGGGATAATGCTTTTAATCAAAAAATACTAAATAATATCAAGGTATATTGCCTACTCCTTAGATTGAGAAATCCAAAGGAAATTGCTATATCCTCTATTCAAAGGGACGAAATAAGTTTGGATGTAATGCTGATTCCGAAGTCTACAACTCTTACAAAATTGATAAAAAGGGGACTATTGATTATTGAACCAGCTCGGCTATCCATAAAATGGGACGGACAATTTATCATGTACCAAACCATAGCTATTTCACGGGTGCATAAGAGTAAGCGCCAAACTAATCGAAGATACCAAGAAAAAAGAAATGTTGATAAGAATGGTCTTAATGAATCCATTGCACGACACGAAAATGGGAATAGAAACGAGAATTTTTATGATTTTATTGTTCCTGATAATTTTTTATCTCCTAGACGTCGTAGAGAATTGAGAATTCTCATTTGTTTCAATTCAAGAAATGTCAATGTTGGGGATAGAAATCAAGTATTTTGCAATGGGAACAATGTAAAGCGCTGTGGTCAATTTTTTTATGAGGATAAGTATCTTGATGTAGATACAAATCGATTTATTAAGTTCAAATTATTTCTTTGGCCAAATTATCGATTCGAAGATTTTGCTTGTATGAATCGCTATTGGTTTGATACCAATAATGGTAGTCGTTTCATTATGTCAAGGATACATATGTATCCACGATTGATAATTAGTTGATGATACATTTACATTACATGGATCAAGCGGCATCTCTGACATGGTATATGAACACAAACAAATATATACAGCCTTATGTTGTTATATTAGATTATGGTACATGATACTGATTACCTGACCTTGATCTTAGCAATTCTATCTAGTAAGTAATGAGTCGTCATAATCTTCTTATCTTAGGTCAAAATTCTTCTCTTTTGTAGGTTAGAAATTTTTTATCTATATTTGAATAAAATTGAAAAAAAAAAATTGTATTGATTATCAATTAAGTTAAGTGAATTAAAAAAAAAAGAAGTATACGAATAAATCCCGATTATTGTGTATAACAAATTAAAATGACTGGCATTATTATTACTGATTAGTAAAATCTATATTTGTAATGTAAATAAAGAAAAAGGGACGCAGAATTTTTTGTTATGGTTAAAAATTTATTCATTTCAGTTATTTCGCAAGAAGAAAAAAAAGAAAATAGGGGGTCTGTTGAATTTCAAGTATTCAGTTTCACCAATAAGATACGTAGACTTACTTCCCATTTGGAATTGCACAGAAAAGACTATTTATCTCAGAGAGGTCTACGTAAAATTCTGGGAAAACGTCAACGACTCCTGGCTTATTTGTCAAAGAAAAATAGAGTACGCTATAAAGAATTAATTAGTCAATTGGATATTCGGGAGCCAAAAACTCGTTAAGTTCATTTTTTTTTTTTATTTATTTATAATATTTATAATAATAATAATTAGAATTATAAATATTAATTATTATTTTTAATGAACTTCATTTGGTTTTCAGCAATTCGTGGAATAATGAATCGGGGAAAAAATATATGACTGTACCGACTACAAGAAAAGACCTCATGATAGTCAATATGGGTCCTCAACACCCATCAATGCACGGTGTTCTTCGACTCATCATTACTCTAGATGGGGAAAATGTTATTGACTGTGAACCCGTATTGGGTTATTTACACAGAGGAATGGAAAAAATTGCGGAAAATCGAACAATTATACAATATCTTCCTTATGTAACACGTTGGGATTATTTAGCTACTATGTTTACAGAGGCAATAACGGTAAATGGACCAGAACAGTTGGGAAATATCCAAGTACCGAAAAGAGCGAGCTATATTAGAGTAATTATGCTAGAACTGAGTCGTATAGCTTCTCATTTGTTATGGCTTGGCCCTTTTATGGCAGATATCGGTGCGCAGACCCCTTTCTTCTATATTTTCCGAGAGAGGGAATTGATATATGACCTATTCGAATCTTCCACAGGTATGCGAATGATGCATAATTATTTCCGTATCGGAGGGGTGGCTGCTGATCTACCTTATGGCTGGATAGATAAATGCTTGGATTTCTGTGATTATTTTTTAACAGGGGTTACTGAATATCAAAAGCTTATTACGCGTAATCCTATTTTTTTGGAACGAGTTGAAGGGGTGGGTATTATTAGTGGAGAGGAAGCAATAAATTGGGGTTTATCGGGACCAATGCTACGAGCTTCCGGAATTCCGTGGGATCTTCGTAAAATTGATCATTATGAGTCTTACGACGAATTTGATTGGGAAGTACAATGGCAAAAAGAGGGAGATTCACTAGCCCGTTATTTAGTCCGAATCGGTGAAATGGTGGAATCCATCAAAATTATTCAACAAGCCCTGGAAGGAATTCCCGGAGGGCCTTATGAGAATTTAGAGGTACGGCGTTTTGATAAAACAAAGGATTCTGAATGGAATGATTTTGATTATCGATTCATTAGTAAGAAACCTTCGCCCACTTTTGAATTGTCTAAACAAGAACTTTATGTGAGAGTAGAAGCCCCCAAGGGGGAATTGGGAATTTTTCTGGTAGGAGATCGGAGTGTTTTTCCCTGGAGATGGAAAATTCGTCCACCTGGTTTTATCAATTTGCAAATTCTTCCTCAGCTAGTTAAAAAAATGAAATTGGCCGATATTATGACAATACTAGGTAGTATAGATATTATTATGGGAGAAGTTGATCGTTGAAATGATAATTGATACGATAAAAGTACAAGCTATCAATTCTTTTTCCAGATCGGAATCCTTAAAAGAGGTTTATGGGCTCATATGGTTACTTATTCCTATTTTTACTCCTGTATTTGGAATCATAATAGGAGTGCTGGTAAT